TAGCTTATGGTTCGTACTGCGCCAACCTTGTTTTTTTCTAGGGTGCACGTAATTTTCAGACTTCTCACTAACTCACATTTTAGCCTTTTCTACGAACCGCTTTTTACTTTTAATCGGAAAAGATTTACTTGGGGTTTCCAAGTAACCCCGAAAATACCCCTTCCACACTGACAAAAATTTAAATTTAATTTTTGTATTAAACCAATTTAAAAAGCACAGGATGAGATAATAAAAGGAGACTCCAGCTTTTAAAAGGTGACCCTTTACCACCCCAAGCATCCGTTTCGACCCCCCCCTCCACAATATAGACACACTTCTCTCTAATAGCCAAAAAATCCGAGACATTCCTTTTACACTCAATTCAATAAAAATAAAAATAAAAACCACACAATAGTAAAAGGTAAAAACCCTTTCCAACAAACTTCTATCAACCTGTTATACCGGACTCGTGGGAAAACTGCCCGAAGAAGTAACACAAAACCTCTAAACAAGCACCCAAAAATAACTTTCAGAAACCATCAAAACGAGTGTAATCACAAGATTCTCATTATTTGCCCAACAAACACCACATTAGCATACTCAGAAATAAACAATAAAATAAATCCCACCGCCCCGTAATCCGTGTTATAGCCAGACACCAGTTCCCTTTCAGCCTCGGGTAGGTCAAAGGGGGCCCGATGCAACTCTGCCACACTCAAAATAGTTCACACATAAAACAAAGGCAAGTCCAGCCATAAGAAGTTTATCCCGTAGCCCCCAACCACCCTGAAATCCAAAAACGAGAAAGTTTTAACTTGAAAACATAGCCCTAAGACAATTAAAACTAACGGTAATTCGTATGAAATAGTCTGAGCAATAGCACGAAGAGTTCCTAGCATAGCATACATAGAATTAGACGCTCAGCCAGCCAATACCACCCCAAACACATGCAGAGAAGTCAAACAAAAATACACAGGAACAACAAAAGAAAAACAATATACGGCCTCATCTCAATGGGGCCAAACAAATCAACTCCTTAAAGAAGCACATAAAGCAAAACCCGGAGCCCATAAAAATACGGACTTAGTCGCTCGGGAGGGAACTACCCGTTCCTTATTTAATAATTTAAGGGCATCCGCTAATGGCTGGGCAGCACCCTTTCAACTGACCTTGTTTGGGCCCTTACGACGCTGCGCGCCAGCTAATAACTTCCGCTCCAATAAAGTACAGTAAGCAGTTGCCACCAACACCCCTAAAAAAGCTACGAAGAACTTCACCCCGCATCTCCAGAAAATCACAAACCTATCAAAATCAATTAACCCTAAAGCCCTGAACTTTAATTTACTCAGCATTTCAGCCCGACCCCTAAAGCAATTCTCAGTTCCAAACCGAACGTTTTTATTAAACTACAAGCTGCCCTTTTAAAATAAGCAGTGGGGGACTCGAACCCCCTCTCTCTACGCCGAAAATAGATACCCACCTTGGAACTGCTCAGAATAACGAGAGCTAACGCCTTGCTCTAACGCGGTTAAAAGCCGCACGCCTCTCCATGGCTTCCTCGTCCTTTAAAAAAATACCATGCACCAAAATTATTCAAAGTACCCAGCTAACCAATTTAACCACTTCCGATAAAGAATCCTCTCAGCCCCACAAGGTATGTGCCTATGCCCTACCCCACAGAGCTCCCTACACAGACCACTAAACACCCCACAAGCATCTACCAACCACCGATGTTGGTTAAGCCGACCAGGAACACAATCCACAGAAGTTCCTCTTCTCTTTAAATTTCAATTGTGAATAACATCCTCAGACGTACACACTAGTCGAAAAGAAGCTTGAGAGGGTAGCACTAACCGACTATCTGTTCTCACCCAACGCTCCTCCCCGAGCTGCAAATCCTCCTCAACAATACCATAAGAATCACAACAAATAGCATACACTTCACCCTTTTTTTGGGATCACTCTTCATATGGCTTACATGATGGAATCTCAAACTCCCAATACCATTGATGCCCAATGACTTTAGCCCCACCCACCGGAAAAAAATTAGCCTCCCGCAAATATAGAATCACCGTAGAAGGAATAAGCATAATTAAAATAAGTAATAGAGGACCCAACCTTCACCACATCTCTAGTTTTGGATTACTTAACTTCCAAGGCCGATAATTTGGAACTACTAAGGCAAAGCCCATCGTAATTAAAACTAAAGAAAAAACCCCAGTAGCAATCCAACAAAAAAACAGAAAAACGCAAAAAACCCAAGAAGCATTACTCCTGGAGACACTTGGAAAAATTAACTCATCACATTTAAACACTGGCCTTTTTTCTTTACTCCCGCCCAATATTCTTGGGGGTGTTCAGAAGAAAAAAATAAGAATAACCCCAAAAAAACCCCAACCTGAACTACCATAAGAATCAACTCAACAAGCTCAAGCCATAGTAAAGCTCAAGCAGCAATTAAATAGAAGACATTGTCACTCAAACCTAACCACACTGCTTGTGGGTCTCACAGAAAATACCAATATTTTGGGTTTAAATTAAAAATCGCCCCTGGACTAACAAACACCCTACACCTCTCGACTCTAATCTCTGCAGCCCACCTTGCCAATATGTAAAAAACATATTTCAAACACTCCATTAAAGCAATTCTGCTTAACCCATGTAAAGTCATACGAAGAGCTAAAGCAAACGGCCGGACAATTTGACTAAAGTACTCAACGATAACAGCAATCGGACTAAACAGCGGAGACAGCCCCCTGGGTATAAGAGACCCTAGCCTTCAAGATAAATTACCGATCCAAGATGAGACCTCATAAGAATAATAACAACTTACCCTGATGACTAAGAGAAGATGTAAAACTAATTTATAACCACCAGCATAAGGGAGGAACTCAGAAATAGCCAACCTAACCACCCTTAACATTAAAAGAATATAAAAACAAAAGTACCCACTCACTCCAGACAATCCTATCTTTTTAATCCCTCTCCCAATTTCCGACAGAACCACCCCCTTCATAATATGAAATTTACTTCAAGAAACCTCTTCCAAACTAAGAACCCCCCAAGCTCTCCAGAGAAGAAACAAATAAAACAAATAAAACCTAGCCTGCAACTGACTTCGAAGGGGTCACTTACTGTGCCAAAAAATCGTTTGATATCTTATAACATGAAAACTTCTAGCCTTAGTTAAAAAACACACTCGCATCTTCCTATCAGTTTCATTTTTGTTTTAATTTTGGTTTTTTTACAAACTTTCACTTAGGAACATTTCCCCACCACAAATCCCTATAACAAAATAACACACCCACTAATAACACACAAAAAATTTTTTTTAAAGGGAACACTAACATAAATGGCATAAACCTTGAAGGATAACCCCACACCCAGCTTGCAAAGCTATTGTACTACCTTATACTACCAAGGCATTAACAGGGGGAGTAAAAACTCCATTATGGCTCTCATCAAAAGCCCCCTTTTTGTCAGGCACCCTGCCTAAATTGAGGGGAGAGAAATCTCCCGTAAACAAGTTTACAGCTTGCCGCTTACTCCTCAGCCATCCCCCCACTGTGGGAGCAGGCAAGTAATCCTGCATTGTAGGGTCATGAGCCCCAAGACTTCTTATTTTTAGTCTATCCCACAAACACACAAAGCCTAGGGGGACTTGAACCCCCTTAATCTGATTAGAAGTCAAATTTTAAGACCAAACTTAGGCTCAAACTTCCAACCTAACCGGTACTTCCAATGTGAAAAATTGGAGAACTTAATATTCTATGGAAACAACTCCTAAGGCGGTCAAAAGACTTACACCTGATTAACAGTCAGAGGCCATTACATTGGCTTCGCCTTACTCCGACCAAACTGTACGGGGAGGCCATTACCATCTCCGGGTTACAAATCCATTGTTTTTTTTAAACTATCCCCACAAGACTTGTCGAGGAATTGAACCCCACTTTAATAGCTTCAAACCAATAATTGAGACCACTCACCAAGTCCTTAAGGATGCAAAGCCTCCAAGTACGCCAAATATTCCGCAGAAGAAAGGGTATCCAAATATTTACATTTATGATAAAGAGGGTCCTTATCAACAAACCCGTAAGTATAATACCCGCGGGTCCCACCTCATCTCCCCCAAGCATAAACGAAAGTCCAAATCCCAATCCAAACAAGATCAACAAAATGCCAATACCACACTCCCCCGTACCACCCTACGTTAAAGCCACTGTGAAATTGATATTCCGAATGACGTCATAAATTAATTAACAAGACTAAACTCCCCACAAAGACATGAAACCCATGAAACCCCGTTAATATATAAAAAGTCCTCCCATAACACCTATCACAAATAGTAAACCAGGCGCGCCTATATTCATGATACTGAGCCCAGAAAAAAAAAGACCTAAGCACGAGCGTCAAAACTAAATAAAACCAACACTCGTGGTGTTCCCCCATCCGCATGTTGCCAGTGGCTACATTTAAAAACCCAGAAGATAAAAGAAGAACACACAAATTAAAAAAGGGCAACGCGCGGGGGTGAATAGGCTTAATACCAGGGGGAGGGCTCTGGCAACCGAACTCAAACCTAGGGACCACATTAAGGTGAGCAAAAGCATAAAAAAACGAAAGAAAAAATATCACTTCCGAGAAAATAAACAATTGGACCGACCACTTTAGCCCCCGAATCACTCAAGACGTATATATCCCAGCAAAGGTCCCTTCCCGAATTGTGTCTCGGGCCCATCCCCAAGAACAAACACCTACCAAAACACAATGGTACAAAATGATCTTAAAATGTCCTCCCCAGAACCAAATAATCATCCTTAAAGCCCCCCCTGCAATTCTCCAGGATATGAGGAAAGGCCAAGGCCTATGTCCTACCCGAGCCCACGGAGACAACAAGAAAACATTATGTTTTCGCTTTAGCTTTTTTCAACGCTTGATGTTTCACCCGTGCGTTTTCTTAAACCAATTATCTCGCATCCAAAATACTACCAAACAAGATACTTCCTTCCCCACCGACTCCAGCTTCCACAAAATTTCAAAAACCCCCCCGGCCCAAAATAATCCTCATAAAACCCATGCTCTAAATCTTTCGTGTACCTTAAAACCCCCTCCCAAAAAAAAACTTTGGCCTCAGGGACACCTTCCACAGAAAAGAGCATACTCTCTTCCACCTTGTAATCGGATTTATAATACTCTCCCTCCTCTGAGCCTACCAGCAACCCCATCAAAAAAGCTAAATCCACTCCCCCTCTTGCAACCCCCCCGCAGGGAATAAGAACAACCCTCAAATACCAACCTACAATTAAAGAGGCTAAACTAAGGCTAATCAAAGGGGCTAACAAGAACCCATCTGTTTCTTTGTTATCCCTTCCAGATAAATTAGTCTCTAACCCACTTACTGAGTCTACTAAATCCATAGCGTAGCACCCAGCACAAAATCTCCCAAAAGAAATGCCCAACCAACCAATACTGGATCCCGCCCCAGAACCTAAAATTTCTAAAATTAAATCTTTAGAATAGAACCCAGAAGTAAAAAAAAAACCAGCCAGAGACAACCTGGCAAAATAAAAACAAACGAATCTAATTGGCCTGCTCTCACGACAACCTCCTATCAAACGGAGATCTTGGCTATGCCCAGCCCTTAAAATTATATTCCCCGCTGCCAAAAAGGTCAAAGCCTTAAACATTGCATGGGAAATTAAATGAAAAAGAACTACCCTAATATAACCAGCTCTTAACCTTAAAAACATTAAAGATAAGTGCCTAAGGGTTGATATAGCAATAATATGCTTAATATCATATGAATAAAGAGCACTTAAACAAGCTAAAAAGAAAGTAACCCTAATTAACTCCTGTAACCCCACTAACAAAGAATGGCACACAGAATCAACTCGCAAAAGTAAGTAAACCCCAGCAGTAACCAAAGTAGAAGAATGAACCAAAGAGGACACAGGGGTGGGAGCCGCTATAGCAGCGGGAAGCCAGGACCTTAAAGGTCACTGCGCACTTTTTCTAAAAGCAGCAACCACAAATAAGCCGCACACAATTTCACTCCTCACTGGAGCAACCTCAAACCCCACAATACACAACCCAATTAACAAACACCCATCTCCTAACCGGTTAGTTATAATCGTTACCACCCCCGAGGAAGCTCTCTGACTTTTCGAATAAAATACCACCAATAAGAAAGAACTAATTCCCAACCCGTCTCAAGCTAAAAAGAGAGTAGCAACATCCCCAGAAAAAATTAATACTAGCATCCTCCCTCTAAACAAGGAGAGAGGGAAAAAGAAATGTTTTTTAAACCTATCCTCCCGCATATACCTACATGCAAACACAAACACATTTATAATAATAAAGCTTACCGTACCACCAAAAAGAACCCTAATAGAGTCCACAAAAAAAGAAATCTCATTTAAGTGATTTGAGACCCCCCCCAAGTTAACTACCCACGATGCCCCCATTCTCCTTAACAAATAAACCCTAGCTAAATAAAAAACTAAAACCAAGATAGAACAAATATGCAGCATTACCTAAAATAGCCAACTACCAACACGCAGACTAAAAGCAACCCCCTCAAAGTCTCCTTAACTCTAAACCTGTCATGCTTAGCTACTGACGGCTCGACCTCTCCATGAAAAACTACAACCCCTAGTACAACATTAAACGCCATACATGTAAACCTTCTAATAATCAACACCCATAACAACTTTCACCAAATCCCATACAAACTAGAAAAAAAAGTAAGCTCAACCCAGAAAGAGATAAAGGGGGGGGTAGAACAGTTGCAAAATAACAACAACGCCATTACCACGCAAGCCTCAAAACAAACCAACCGTTGCCCACCAGTTATCAGCCTATTTAATGAGGAACCCCGCCCATAGTACCCACCAGCCCATAAAAACATCCCTCTGGCACAGAATCCATGAGCGATTGCTATCAAGCATGTAAAATCAAAAACCTCCTGCGAACCACAGAAAAACCCAGCCACACATAGAGACATGTGAGCAATAGAAGATTGAGCAATAGTTAACTTAATATTTTGCCTTCGGAGACACACCAAACCTGCATAAATTCTACCCAAAATTCCAAGGACTTGAAGCACCACTCCCCAAGAGACTGGGCACCACCAATATGACCTGTACCCTAGCATACCAAAAACTCCCAGTTTCAAAAGGATTCCAGCCAACAAAATTGACGCAGCCGTGGGGGCCTCTACGTGCGCTTTTCTAAGCCACAAATGAAAAATAAACAAAGGAGATTTAATCAAAAAAAGTATAAAAACCATCCCCCACCACCAACATTCTTCCCAGTCCCTGGCGCCCCTCAAAAAAACAATCTCCCTAAAAGACCCGGAACCCACCTCCACATTTATTACCGCTAAAGCTAACATATGATAAATAGAGCCAGTGACAGAGTATAAAACCATGTAAGTAACCGCCACCACCCGCTCATAATTATGCCCCCAAATAATTACTATATACCTAATAGGAAAAAACGTACCCTCAAAAAATAAGAAAAACAGTATTCCCCCATCTACATAAAAAGCTAACCTAGAAAAAAGGCAGACCAATAACACACATGAATAATACTGTTTAATTTTCGCAATAGGCCCCAAGCACGCCAAGGAAAGAATAGAAAGCACCACTGTCATCAAGATCAAACTCTCCCCCCAAGCCCTCCCATTAAACACAAGACCGCCCCACCCTAGCACCCTGTTCCTTTTCGCCGCGAGCCACAGGGCAGCTCCCACCATTCCCCCAAAAGCAGAAACCGCTTCGAGAGGACAAAAAAACAAAACAAACCCTAACCCCAAAAATAAGTCCATTTAGCTCCTACCATACTTCGGTTACTTCCAAGAGACGTTATTAAAATTTAACTAAAGAGCTCAGCATTTTTCTTAGAAACCACAGGCCAATCAAGCCTTCCCTCACGCCACTCATGATAAAGACCCATCAACAAAACCCATAAAAATATAAACACCCCTAACCCACTAAGACCTAAATCTCCCAATAGAGGAAGAGGCAACAAAAATACGAGCTCAGCATCAAAAATAATAAAAATTAAAGCAACTAAAAAAAAATAAAGGGAAAAAGGGTGACGTCCAGATTGAAAAGGAGCAAAGCCACACTCATACGGACTTTTTTGGGCAGTATCTACCACCCCATAAGGAACCTTCCAAGAAACATATTCCCCCAACAAAACAAACACAAGTGGAATAATAAAGATTAACCGCATGTTAGCTAGGGATTTTATCCACTTTCTCCACCAAAAAAAGAAGCACTTTTTATGCTACTAGCCAATTTCCCTAAAATAACCCAGCCCCTACCTGCCCTAGGCAACTTCTCCTTTGAAGGGAGACGTTATTTCTTTAACTAAGGAGCTATGACTCTAGTGCCCCTCGACACACTTTCCGCACTTAATGGGGACGTAATAAACAGTATACTATAGAGCCCATCACACTATTCACCTTAAAGGTGACGTTTCTTTTAACTAATAAACTTAATAATCCCAGAGCCCCTCCGGCACACTATTTCCTTGTAAAAGAGATGTACTTAATATACTACAGGATCCTGACGTAAGGACGATCTTTTTCGTATTTTCAGGTTATGAGCTAGACGACTTTTTCTTAGTCTACCCTACGAAAATAATAATTGTTCCTAGGCCGGGGAGACGGAGCGAAGAGCTCCCCCCTTCCGCTTAGATAGCTTAGCAATGACCACCACAGCCAAAAAAAGATAACACGCTAACAAAAAAAGATACCAAGCAAGAAGCCTAAAAAACAAAACCCCAATTCTCCTCAACGAATAAACATTTATCTCTACCTCGTCTTCAACTCCAGAAAAAAAGTCACAAACACCTCTCAAAATCCCCACCCTTGCCACAAAGACCTTGCGCTGTCTCTCACTAAATATATCAGAATCATCTAATGATTCAGGAGCTAAAGACACAAAAAAAAGAAATAAAATTAACAAAGCCCTCAAATAGGACAAACACAAAATGCAACCAAACAACCTCGAAGAATCGTAACCCACACTAAAAACAGTAGATACTGCCACCAGTGCAGTAGTTGCCCCCACAGACTCGGGTTCTACCCCGGATCCAACCGCCAAAGTTACACTACCAATTAATAAGATATCTAAAACACTTTCCATAAAAGGGGAGGATCTCACCCACCTCTTCAGCTTCAACGAAACATTCTTCTTAAACTACCCCCTCCACTAATTATTTACTAGACAGCAAAACTTTTATTTACAAACCTTCAATCGACTCCAAGTCCTCTCGTACAAAGGAGGAAACCAAAATTGGAGATAGGATCCGAACTGTATTACTACGTTCTAAACTCAGCTCACGGTAATATTTAAAGGTCGAACAGACCCACTTATTAAGCTTCTGCGCCAAATAGTATTATAAAGCCAACATCGATGTACCTAGCCCAACCGTCGATAAGGTCTCTCGGGTTGGATTGGTCTGTTAACCCTAGAGTAACTTTTCAACTGTAACGCATTTGATCACCATATGTGTCTCATTTTATCCTCCCATAAGTTCAATCAATAGACTGCTGTTTATCACGGGCCCTCCCAGCCAAACCGTTAGGTAAAGCTTCTAGGGTCTTTTTGTCCCCCAAATTTCTAACAGTATCTGCACTGCTACTCCAGTTTCCAATAATACATTTAATAAAGCTGCGCTATGAAAAACCATTCATACATGCCTCCAATTAAGAGAGCGATTAATTACGCTACCTTCCGACCCTCACGCTAAGGCCGCCGTTAACAACTTCGTCTGCACCGGGCAGGCTTCACAGAGGTTCCCGTTTCCCCCTGCTATGTTTTTATTAAACAGTCCTAACGTATTTTGCCGAGTTCATCAAATATACCCTAAAGCAATACTTATTAGGGTCCACTAGTACTCGTTTTCAAAACATTATAAGCCCCTTTTTGTTGAGAAAAACTTACTTTTTCAAAATTAAATAACCTCCTTTGCTCTATACTTTCCCTCTGATCAGGAACGATTTACCAAGATAGCTGCTGGTAAGCCTACCCTTTTTCTATTTTAAGAAATAAGATTAAACCTACTTTTCCAGCTTAACCCAAAATAATTTGTCTCCAGATACCCCTATAAAGTTCGATCTAGCCTTTAGCTTCTGGGAACATTTTAAAGAGGTGTGCAACAACCCCCACGCAGTTCTAAACAAACAAAACCCCAGCTCCCTTAGAATCGGGAGCTGGCCTGGGACACAAAAAATTATTAACTCCTTATGCAAAAGGTAAAGCCCTATCCACCTTTTTCTTCTTTCTTACAAGCTTAATTTTGGGTGATAACGTGAATAAACAACCCTAGACCCCCGGTTGTTTTTATGGTAACCCTTTCATATTAAATCCCGGATAAATTAGTAATGTGTAAAAACCCTACTCACCAAAAAAATATCTCAAAACAAGAATGATTACCGCCTGAACACCTATCAGCTTAACACCCCCCTCAAATTGTTTCACCCTGGAAATAAACTCTGGACTACGCCAGGGGGATAAGTAAATGTAAACATTTTTTATCTCCCCTCTTGGCAAAAGCTGCTTACCCCTAGCGACAACCCGCGGATCACAAAAGTATACACTCCCATCTCCCCCCTTGACAAAATATTCGATAAACTCTACCTCCTTCCCCTGAAGATTGTTTTCTACCACCAAAAAATCCCAATTACCGGGCCTCCCAGAAAGCTTGCGTTCCAATAAACCGCAATTTATCCTAAGCTCAACAAACGCAGCCTCAAGAACTGAGGAACGCTGAGGAATGAAGGGGCCCCCCTCATATTGGATTATCACTCACGCTTTTAAATCCCATAAAAGCCTATTAATTAAAATCTGCAACATCTGTTTGAGGAGCAACCGTCTTACGGGCACCAATTCCGCGACAAGGAACTGAACTTTCTTATTCTATACTCCTCTAATGGTATAAGAGACCCTCTGAGTCAGAGGGGATTATACCACTAGAGGCCCTATCCCGTAAAATATACAACTACCCATATCCCAAGGGGAATTGTACATCTTACAGTAAGGGCCGGTGTTTGGGGGGTTATCCTACACTCTCCCTCTGGCCTCTGGTGGGAGGTCAGAAGGGTAGCAAGAACCTACATACCGTTAGTTACACGGGGTGAAGGCCTTATCCCGTAAAATATAAAAAAAGCACAATTAAACATGCCCCAAGGAGAATTCCACATTTTACAGTAAACGCCCGCTCTTTATAAAACTTGATCGCCCTGCGAACCGTTTCTTCTTCTAAGTACCACCTGGCAAGGATAGCAAATAGAACAAGCAGTGGTCTCTCAAATATAAAAAAAAACACAACCTTAAGCACAAATAAAAATAATAAAAAAGACCTCCTGAGCGCATATACCTCCCTCAAGAGTTCTAAAGAAACATAACCATCCGCACTCACCTCCTCCAGATAACGAGTTTGAACAAACCCCACTTTTCAGCCCCCTGCCACCACCACCTCCTTGATAAAGTCGGTGAAAAAAGAGTAAGAACCGTCCTCCCCAACCTTCAACCCCCAACTCCTGTAACCCACTAATTTCAAGGACAACAATCCTAAGGACCGCATTTGGAACAAGATGAAATATTCAAGGAGACATGCCTTCCCCCCATTAGCAACACCGATATTAAAGTATCAAGCTAAGACAGACGTCCTAATAACACTAAACACGGCAAATTGCAGGTCGACTTTGTGGTTAATAACATACTCAAAGATCTCAACCCTAGCGGCCCTAAAAGCCCTCCAAGCCAGCTGGAGGGTTTTTTTTATGAACAAAGCCACCCAACTAAGCACTTTTATACCCCAATAGCGTAATCACCGAGCCACAAGCTTTGCCCAATCACGCATCATTCGAAACACTATGCGTGGGGATAAACCTCCCTTCCCTTTTTCTTAAAAAAAGCTGGTATCTGCAAGCCAAGGCCCGGGACAATGTTTCATTTACCAGCTTTTTTCAGCTTTCTTTTTATCAGCGCTGACATTTTATCCTGCACCGTATAGAAAATATATAATAAAAAGCGCCTCAAGAAGAAGCGCACACTTCAAAATAATAACCCGGTGTTTCTTGTAAAACCTAACGATCTTACGAACCCTCTCTTTTTTCCCAAAATACTCCCTCATATAAGTTCCAGTTAATTTAAGGATAACTTTTCCAATCACAAACAAAAAAATAATTTTAAAAGTAAACAACATTCACAAGGAGGAACTTCTGAGACTGTAGACCTCCCTTAAAAGCTTGAAAGAGGCAGAACCGTCCCTACCTACTTCTTTTAGAAACTGTGTATGGACAGACCCCAGCTTTCATCCCCCTAGTATTACTACCTCCTTAATCAAACTTATATGGAAAGAATAAGAACCATCATACCCAGCCCTAGCTCCCCAGCTTTCATAGTCCGCCAAATTAAAAGACAGTAGTCCAAAAGACTCCAACTGTCACAAGAAAAAAGAATCAAGAGGGCACGCCTTTCCCCTATTTATGATACCGATTTTGAAGTACCAAGCTACCACCAAAATCCCTAAGACAACAGAAATAACAAGTTGCAAAAGAAACTTATTATTTCTAATAAACTTTCCAATATTCCAAAAACCCTTCTTCATAAGCCTAACCACCTTCCCCAAAAACAAATTCAGCCGACGAGCTCAAAACTTTAAATAACCAAGCATCAACAGTCTCAATAATATAAGGGATTACTCCCTATGCCGGGGGACTACTACTCCCTACTCCCCTCACAATGGGGCATTTTCTTAGTTAAGAGCTCTAACAAAAGAATTAAATACAAAAGAATAAATATAAAACAAAACAAACCTAAAGTACCCCACTTAAAGTAGAAGCAAGTAATTAGACAATCAACAACAAGGACAGCAAGAATATGATAACAAATGCCTCAGCCAAAATCAGACACTTTAGGATTGAAACCCGGTGTTTCTTATAGAATTTAGCCACCTTGCGGCCGGCTTTCTTTCCTCCCAAGAACCGACTCAAGACCCTAGTTAGTTTAGCAAGCCCTTTCAACGCCCAAAATACAAGGGCAATCTCTAAAATATACAACGTAAGCAAAAAAAAACTACTAAAGTCACAAACCTCCCTTGAGAGTTTGAAGGAGGTAGAGCCATCCCTACTTTCTTGCTTTATGTACCGTGTTTTAACCAGCCCTACCTCTCAGCCCCCCGCTACCACCCCTTTTTTAACAAACTCCAAAATTACGGAACGGGAACCATCCTCCATGGTTTTCGCCCCCCAACTCTTATAGCCCACTAAAGAAAAAGATAGCAGCATAAGGGACTGGAGTTGATATAGCAAAAAGGAATCCAAACAACACGCCCGGCCCCTACCAAGACCAACCCCGAGACCTGAAGCTGCCACCCAAACCATTGTGACCGCCGCAAACGATAAAAATAAAAAACGCTTATTACCCTTTAAGAACTTAAGCACCCTAGCCCCCACAGATGTTAAGACTTTCCGAATAAAATACACAACACAAATAGCACAATCCAACAAATATTGTAAAGGCCGTAATAACGCCCCAAACAATGCAACTAAACCTAGAATTATTCTGACCACGACCCCTACGCTGCATCCTACAGCTCGCTTCAGCCCCTGTTGTAATTTTTTAGGGACTTTGCTTAACTTCTTAGATCACCTTCGGATTCGTGCTCAAAAACCTGCCCACACGAAAAAAACCCTGAAACAAATCAGCGTAAATAAGGTGACTGGGATTACTCCCTGTGCGGGGGACTACTCCCTATTTCCCTCACAAGGGGATGGTTACTACTAACTAAGAGCCCTAATCCGAAAGTGATCTAAACCAGCTTTGAGGGGGGATAATCCTACTTTTAATTACCCCCTTCCGCCCTCCCCCCATTTTGCTATAGAAATAATTATTAGAAGCGAAAAACAAATTACCACCCAAAAAACTAGCCACTGCTGAAGTAGAAATAAAGGAAAAGTCCCGCCATACAAATTAGCAACAAACAAATAAAAAAATGGAATCGGCGCTCCCAAAAATAACAAACAAATTCATCAGCTTCCTCTTTCCCCAAGACCCACCTTACAATAATACCAATTGACCTAAAAAATGATTTTAAAGCAAGGAAGCAAAAAACAAACTTCAGCACCCACAATAGCCACGAGAAAAAAGGACTAAAAGTGTAAGCCTCCTCTAAGACCGTGAGACAATCTGAGCGACCTCGCTCTGTCTGAACCCCGTACTTGGCTTGGTGCGACGCTACCTTCCAGCCTCCTACTATAACCCCGTGTTCGGTAAAACTCATGAAAAGAGGATAAGCATCGCTATCCATTGCCCCCGCTTCTCAGCTTTTGAAGTCAACCAGTTTAAAAGATAGTAACCCTAAGGATTGCAGTAACAGAACCAAAAACCCTTCAACAGAACATAATTTTCCCGTGGCTCTAACACCCAATTCGAGATGTCTAGCCACGGTGGACCACCTAACCAACCCAAAAAAACTGACACACAAATAGAACTTATTAGCATAAAGAAATCCTAAGAGCCAAGCCCCCGTAAACGATAACACTACTCATGGAAAAAGTAATAATTTTTTAACAAACCCCACTACAAGATAAAATCACTTTCGGACTCATGCTCGAAAACCTGCTCGCATCAAAAAAACCTGAAACAAATCAGCGTAAGTAAGGTGACTGGGATTACTCCCTATGCGGGGGACTACTCCCTATTTCCCTCACAAGGGGATGGTTACTACTAGCTAAGAGCCCTAATCATGAAAAGTATCTAAACCAGCTTTGAGGGGGGATAATACTTCCTCTGCAACGGCCCATTCCTTACCTAAGTGGGCCTTACTATAGCACAGCTGAAAGCACAATGAGAAAAGAAAGATACAACATAGACACCAGAGCCACAAGAAAATCAAATCGGTATTCTCAGAAAAAATTACCCAGCTCATTAGCTTTCTCTTTTCCTAAAACCCACCTCATGATAATCCTAACTGAGCCAAAAAACGATTTTAGTGCAAGAAAGCACAAAACAAACTTTAACGTCCACAATAGACACAAAAAAGAAGTACTGAAGGAATAAGTCTCTTTTAAGAGCGTGAAACGGTCTGGGCCGCACAACCCAATAACCCCGTACGTCACCTTATAAGACCCTACTTTCCAACCTCCTACCATTACCCCCCGTTTAATATACCTCAGAAAAAAGTTGTAGTAGACTGTCTTGTACTTGGCCCCCATTTTCCAACCACTACAACGTGCTAAACCAAAAGATAGCAATCCTAAAGCTTGTATTAAGAAGACTAAAAAATACTCAACAGGACATAGCTTACCCCTACTGGCAACACCAACCTTAAAAAATATGGCCATAGCAAACGACACTAGCATAAGAATCACACTAAAGAACAAATAAAACTCGTTATCACGAAAAAACTTAAACACCCGGGCCCCCACGAGTGCTAAGGTTCCTCAAATAAAATAAATAGCCCCTTTTACCCCCTTTAGAACAGTTCGTGGCACCCCCATCAAAATACGTAGAAGCCTGGCTAAAGCTCTAAACCTTATTATTAAAAACACCACAATGAAACCAATTAGATATTTAATCACGTTCATTAAAAACCAAAACACCCACTTTCTAACCCTTTTCACCCCTAATAAAAACTTCTTTACACTCCGTTTTCATTTCCTCATACATATTATACATATCTCAAATAAAGTACAGGTTCCCCTACACTTACCTTGTTACGACTTACCCCCCATCACTGGGCGGTTGACGGGCGATTTGTACGCATCCCAGCTAGCAAATCCAGAAAAAGGTGCTAACTTTTTTCTTACAAATAATTCCTCTTTCAAATGACATTTCATCCACCATCCAACGTTTATCTTGAATCGTAGCTCAGGACGCCCCTTTCTATAAGCGAAATATCACCTGACTTCCTCCGTCCGACTTCGGAGGGGGGTTTCCCCAAAACTCCGCCTAACCCGCCAGGACACGCCCCAGGGGAAAAGACGTGCCTAGCCTTTAATCGCTTGCTCAGGCCCCTAGGCGCCTAGGGACCTAGTCCCCTTCGGATCCTGAAGGGGACTAGGCGCCCGTGGCCAGAGTTAGACTCCTACGGCTTGTGCACTATTATCAGTAATTTAACTCCCACGGCCATGCAACAACTGACTTAACAAAGAAGGTAGGGTTCATGCGGATCATCACATTAAAGCCCAAGCTCCACTATTGAGGTAGGATGCCGCCATCGAAATTCACTTTCCTGCTCGTTACAGGTACTTATCCAGCCAGAATTAGGATTAGGAATAAAGGGGTACTGATCCCTGTTTACGCCCTAATTTTGAGTAATTTAGGTAACACCCAAGAAACACCGATTTAATTCCCATTTCACCAATAATAATTGCCAAGTTCCAGCTTACTGTCCTTAGCCGAATCCGAACTAAGTTAGGACGCAAGGTTTAACCGCTAGTGCTGGCACCCGGTCGTTACACGGTCTGATTTACTCGCGCAAGGAGGCAAGCTTTTCACTTATTTCCATTTCACATATTCGTTGTTACTTGCCAAATGCCCTGGGCTAAAAGGCCCTCTCTCGCTGTTTAGTTTAATTCTTACTCATCCAACACTTACCGTACCAGAAACTCTTTTAGAGCCCCCAGAAAGGAGCCTGGGACCCAAAAAGTAGTATATCAACTCTACCGATCTAACCCACCTGGGAACCTTAGAGCCAATCTCCAAAAAAGTGCTAGCCCAAAGGCTAGCCAAACCCTTTCCCGAAAGAAGGGTTTGTATCCTTATCAAAGAACCAAAGAACCATTTAACCAAGAGGGAACTCTTATCCCTATGCCCCGTGCCTAAAACGATTGCACTTTTCTGCCACATGGTCTAATTAATCTGGTCCCTAGCAGGCGGGGAATCCCCGTCAGTCACCCGGTGAAAAACGCACAACAATTTGACTCACGCACCTCTCCCCCTGGAACACCCATAAACCCCCACCAACCCGCCCACGGACAAACGAGAACAACCCTAACACCCGTAGTCCTCTCCTTGGTTCGTAAATTACGCACTAAAAGTAGCTATCTTCTAAATTTTCACTATAACCTATACTAAGTGCCGGTCCCGTACCCGGACAGGTTCAAACCACCGCTCCGGCTAATCCTCCCTTTATCCGTCGTTGGATAGGAGGCTGAACCTGTCCGGGTAATCCAGCACTTAGGCCCCCTACTAGGGGTCCCCCATATCTACCCCCCTATCGTCTACCCCCCCCTGTCAAGGGGGAGGGACTCAATCACACCTATGGGTGTTCCTTTCCTTGGCAATTCTGCCCACGGATTTGGAGTTTTTTGGAGAGGCTAGAGAGAGGCTTCTTCTTACGCCTCACTAAGGTAGTTATCTTTTTCTATCGCTTCCGCTCCAACCCGAGGTAGGATCTCCTACATTCTCACTGCTTAAAAGTAAAGCACTATTCTGCCACCCGGGCATCCCAGTAGGAGCTTTTACCAAAAACCTTCCACCCATTCGACCCAACCCATAATTACCCTCACCAATAAACTTGCTATGTACCCACCCCGTTTATCGGGGTAGCGGGGGGGTACGAGATCCCCACACAGGCCCTTAAACACAAAACGGGCGCGTATAAGTCCCTGGTTTTAGGGCCTGCATGGTTCACCCTTTGCTCTCTTCGGGCGGAGCAGCCCTAGTCAAGTTTCACAGCCTTGTAAGTAAAGAGAAAAGAAGCCTCTCTTCCTTATTTTAAGGCTACCCCGCCCAAAAATAAGTAATTAAAAGTAATCAAAAAATACTCAAAACAAACCCAAAAAACACCCCACTTAACAAATAAAAACAGGTAATCAAAAAAAAGACACACTCATAACAACCAAACCTAGGACTCAAAAAAAAGACACCCTCTCAAAATACCACCACCTTTTAGGGATTAGTAAAAGATTCACAATAAGTCTTAAGTAGAGGGGAACCACACAAACAACAGACACACCAAGAATTACAGCCTCCCCTAAATGCCCAAAACTAACAAGTCTACAGTAGACCAATCATTTTATCGTAAAAACAGGTCCACCTGGACACCCAGCTAATAACACTAGGCCCCAAATTCCAAAACTGTTCGCCCGGGTTATATTATTATTTTTCTTTAAAGCCCCTAAGGTAAAAAAGAGTAAACCCCTATAAGCCAAAAAACAGAAGATTATTAAAGAGGGATCCAATATTGAAACAACTAACAATCATACGGTTGTAACCATAGACCTAAAAGCTAAAACAGTGTTAAAATCTTTATAGGAGTGGCCCAAAATCCCTGAAATAACACCACAAACTGCCAAAAATTTTCCCATATGACAGTCAAAAGAAACACCCCACCCAAAAATAATTATTCCTGGAAGCTTTTGAAACCTTAACAGGACAAATAGCCTCTCTGGTCTTAAATTCTTAGTAACGTTAGGCACTCAGAAGTGAAAAGGGGCAATTCCCATCTTCGCTAGCATACAAGTCCTTAGAATAGGCCCTCCAATTTTTAAAGACGACTCCCACCCACCTATTTGAAAAATAAAAAGTAGCCTAACTCCAATAAAAGCTTGAGCTAGAAAAAATTTTGCGCCTGATTCAGCCCTCTGATACACTTCACTAGCGATTATCCCTATAAAAAGAACTACCCCCACCTCCATTAGGAGTCACAGAACAAATAGCCTCCTTCTTCTCAACCTAAACAATCCCACCAACACCAACCTAAAAAGAAAAGCACAAGCTGAAGGACGATAAATAAAAACCATTGAAAGCCTACTTAAAAGTAACTCCCGTTCCACAGACGGACATTTTTATTAAACTAAGACCTCCTACTTGATACCTTACCAGGTGCTCTTTCTTTGGAAGAGAAATGTTCTGTCCTAAACTAATCAAGCCCTACAACCTTTTTTTTTGGAATTTTTCCCATTTAACTTGACTCACTAACGCCCCCAATCTCCTGCGATCCTCTCCAGTTGAACGACATAGACTGACAAGCAGACTAAGCCCTACTGCCCCTTCCACTACAACAATAGCCAAAATAAAAAAAATATAACCAAACCTATCTTCTACTCTTCCTAGTGCCAACAGCGCTGCCAATTCCAATTTTATTGCGTAGACTAAAAAATGCCCTCGTCCCCTCTGGCAACCCAAAAAAAATAAAACGAAACCAAATAATGACAACCCACCTCTAAGAGTGTTCATCAGACCTTGACTCGAGATATCTTCACCATTGCAGGGCGACGTTTTAAAATAAACTACAAGGCCAACTTCCCCCCGTATAATACTCTTCGGAGGCACGGAGTAAGATAAATTCTACGGGAAAATATAAAAAAAAAGCAACAGTGTGAATTCGCCTTAGGGTTAGGTAAGGCTCGTCTACAGGACAACCCCCAACCCACCCTAAGGCTAACCAGTTTCCCACAAACCCTCAAAAAAATCACTCCCGCCCCATCACATTGTGAACTCCCTGGTACATTCCATTCTTAAAAAAGGTCGGAATGATAAAAGGTAAAACAACAGCCATTACCATTGCTAAGACTCCCCACCCTTTATGGGGAATTGACCGGAGAATAGCATAATAAGGCAAAAAATACCACTCAGGCTTAATATGAATAGGGGTTCTCAGGGGGTTTGCAGGGACAAAATTCTCAGGATCCCCTAGTAGATGAGGGTACTCGCACACTAACAAATGCAATAAAAAAGAAGCACAAATAATTCCCTGAAGATCAGCTAACGAGTAATACGGATGGAAAGGTACTAGCTCGCCATCGTCCCCATCCACCCCGAGGGGATTAGAAGAACCCAACTTATGCAAAAAATGCAAATGAAGAGCTACCATGGGAATTATAGCAAAAGGTAACAAAAAATGAAAAGAATAAAATCGATTCAAAGTTGGACCCCCTACGGTATAACCCCCCCACATTAGTCGAACGATCCTAGGTCCCGCCAAGGGAATTACGCTAAACAAGTTAGTAATAACGGTAGCCCCTCAATACCTTATTTGCCCCCAAGGTAACACATAACCAAGAAAACAAATAGCCATAGTTATTACATACAAGACAGCCCCCCTCCGCCAAACCCGCAGATAAGTCGAATAGGAATCAAAATATAAGCCCCGAGCCATATGAATGTACATAAATAATATCATTAGGCTAGCTCCATTTGCATGAACTCCACGTCACCATCAACCATAATTCACATCTCGCTCAATGTGTGCAACACGGGCAAAAGCTTTCTCCCTGTCTGGAAAATAATGTAAAGACAGTAAAAACCCTCTCAAGATTTGCCTCCCTAATATAAAGCCCAGTATCCTACCAAATCTTCACATCGCAGATAAATTTACAGGACAAGGCAAGTCATAAACACTTCGAGCTAGAGCCCGAGTTAAAGCATATCGTTTTCGGAAAGGTAACATTTTTCGCCGTAAATATCGTTCTCGTCGCATTGGGCCATCCAACCCCCCATCAATTTCCGCTAAACTTTCGCCTACCCCTCTTTTCCAAAAGTGTTTTTTCCAAAAATGCCTTTTCCGCCCCATGTGAAAGGACTAGCAGCGTCAGGCACAATTGGACCAATTCTCCACACTGCGGGTCCCTGGCGTCGGTGGGTGTGATGGGGAGGGGTGTGCTTATGAACTGACAATAATCCGTACGCTTTAGCTACCGGCCACACTGGTCGGTGAGCCGATATAGCTTCCCACACTAATCAAAATCAGTAGACTACCCCAACAAATGCCACTAAAGTTCCGTAAGTTGACACGAAATTATTGGATCGAAAAACATCTGGAAAATCAGAATACCGACGAGGTATTCCCCCAATTCCATTCGGGTGCATAGGAGTAAAAGTTAAGTGTACTCCCCCTAAAGCAGATCAAAAATGACCACGGGACCACCGCTGATGGATCCCGGCTCCAGTGCAATAAGAAAAATAATAATGAAAGGCCGTAAAAATTCCAAAAACTGCCCCCATCCTAAGCACATAGTGAAAATGCCCAGTAACAAAATAAGTATCGTGCAAAAGCACATCAATGGAAGCCCTAGCTAAAATAATCCCAGTAAGACCCCCCCCTGTGAATAAAATAACAAATCCCACTCCCCATAAAAGCGTTGGTTCTCACTTCATAAACCCCTTCCCGTAAACGGTAGCCGTTCAGCTAAACACCTTTACCCCGGTAGGAACAGCAATACATATAGTAGCAGCAGAAAAGTAAGCACGGGTATCTACGTCCAAACCCCTAACAAATATATGGTGACCCCAGACCAAAAACCCTAACCACCCAATAGCAAACATAGCATAAATTATCCCAAACAGACCAAAAGGCTCCTTCTTTCCACTAAGCCTAGTAAGTACTTGAGTAATTAAACCAAAAGCCGGCAAAATCAGAATATAGACCTCCGGGTGCCCAAAAAATCAAAACAAATGTATAAATAAGACAGGATCCCCTCCCCCTGCTGGGTCGAAAAACGTAGTAGAAAAGTGCCGATCAGTTAATAACATCGTAAGCCCCCCCGCCAAAACGGGAACAGAAGCAACCAACAAAAACCTGGTAATCAGTAGAGACCAACAGTAAAGAGGCACATTCTCCATCCGCCCAGCGGCTGGTTTATTATTTACCACCGTACACATGAAATTAATAGACCCTATAATTCTGGAGACTCCAGCCATGTGTAGCCTAATAATTCCCAAATCAACAGCAATAGTCCCATGGTATTCAATCCTCGACAGAGGGGGGTAAAGAGTCCAACCCGTCCCAATCCCCCCCTCTGATCGCCCAGCAGCAAGCACATAAATTAAAGAAGGAACAAGTAACCAAAAACTAAAAGCATTTGTTCGCGGCAAAAGTATGTCCGGACACCCCAATAATAGAGGAACCAGTCAATTTCCAAACCCCCCAATCAACACCGGTATTACGAAAAAAAAAATTATTAAAATAGCGTGGGTTGTAATAACCCTTAAATAGACCTCAGGGCTTAAAAACCCGGTCCCCGGCCGCATGTTATTAATCCGGATAAGAACTCTATAACCAAATCCACATAAGCCAGCTCACCTCCCCAAATAAAAATACATCCTTCCAAT